ATATGTTGGGAATCTCCTATGATAATCATCCACGCCTTAAACGTATCTTGATGCCTGAAAGTTGGATAGGCTGGCCCTTACGTAAGGACTATATTACCCCAAATTTCTATGAAATACAAGATGCTCATTGAATGATAAGGAAACTAATGTTCACTTATACGACACAACTCCAGATTTCATTCAAGTCAAGGAATATTTTTACGTTCTGTTCTAGATGAAACAGAGTAACTGGACTCTAATTCGTATTATGGATAGGCCTAAAAAAGGCTTCATTGCTATTCCCGAATTTGGAAAAGATAATATCTATTTTGTATGAGCAGAAACAAAAAGATGAATCAAAAGAGTTCTGCACCATGAACTTTGTACCGCGCACATCACTTAGACAGACCTCGGAAAGTAACGTAAGCAAGAGTGAAGAAATAGAATAAATATAAAAGAAAAAGCGAAATTCCGAAATAAAAAGGGATTGAATTTTATTTGTACTGTGTCTGAAATGCATCCTGTCTATTCCTATCCTTCAACCCCTCTATACTTTTTTTAAGTTTTTTTAAAACTTTTTTTAAGTTTTTTTTAAACTTTTTTTTTTTTTTTTGATATATATATGAAGACTTAACACTCTTTTTGAGTGAGAGAAAGCACAATATGAACAAACAAGAAAGAAAAAAGAAACAAAAAAAAGGGAACATAATCCCACTTTAGTTCTTTACCATAACCATACATATATTTTTTACCCATCTCTAAAAATGGAGGTATATATCTATACGCTAGATGAATAAGTATGTATCATGCTCTTGACTATTAACGAATATATATCCTGATCTGTCTCGATTAATTTGTATGAATATCTATCCGATATATTATTCATGTGTCAGGAACCAGATTTGAACTGGTGACACGAGGATTTTCAGTCCTCTGCTCTACCAACTGAGCTATCCCGACCATTTCCCGTGCATCATCCTAGTAGAGTACTTGTATCTATGTCAATTAAAGGGACTAAATCTAAATAAAGTAAAGTATTAAATAAAGTAAAGTATTAAAAAATTTTTTCTAATAAATGTAAGGATAATGATATGTATGGACTGTGAATGATTCAATAATAGAGATTCATTGCCCATATATGTTCATTTGTACAGGTATCGTATCTATCCAAATTGGGATAAGATCCAAAGATTTCTCTTCGGATCCATTTGTAAAAGAGTAGAGTGAATGAGAAAGAAAGATAGTGAATTTTGTTTGAACCACTGATGAAAAAAAGAGGATAAATAGTTAGGAAGTAAAATGGACTTTTTGTTGGGGATAGAGGGACTTGAACCCTCACGATTTCTAAAGTCGACGGATTTTCCTCTTACTATAAATTTCATTGTTGTCGGTATTGACATGTAGAACGGGACTCTCTCTTTATTCTCGTCCGATTAATCAGTTTTTCAAAAGATCTATCAAACTCTGGAATGAATGATTTGATCACTGAATATTCGATTCTTCCTTCAACTTCGATTGGAATGGATTCACAATAACTCTGAATTTTTTCTTTCATATATATATATTCGATAGATTCGGGTCGTGATTAATCGTTTGATATGTTAGTATGTATACGTACGTATTAGATATATAGGGCCGTCCTTTCTGTAATTTCGATAGAGGAATTCCAGCTACCAACACAACGTAGTCAACTCCATTCGTTAGAACAGCTTCCATTGAGTCTCTGCACCTATCCTTTTTTTATTCTAGTTTTATAAATAGAAACCCTTGTTTTATCAAAATAAAGATTTGGCTCAGGATTGCCCATTTTTAATTCCAGGGTTTCTCTGAATTTGGAAGTTACCACTTAGTAGGTTTCCATACCAAGGCTCAATCCAATCAAGTCCGTAGCGTCTACCAATTTCGCCATATCCCCTTTTGATTTGAGACCAAGATCCAGTTGGAATTCCACCCATCTCTTTCATTTATTTTGGAACCGTTGAATTCATTAGATAATGATTCCCATATCGAAAAAGTGTATGCTATTTGATTTTTTTGGCGATCCTCTATCAGTTTATTTCTATTGGATAAACCTTGTTTCAATCAGAAATGATTCTATCATTGATGTATCCGCAATTCAATATGGATAGATATATCCCATATATATATATATGTTTCTCCCTCCCTTTCTTTTTTACAGTGCGATTTGGAATACTGGAACGGTCGATATTCATTCTTCTTTTTTTTTTTTCGTCCTATCTCTTCCTTTTCCGAATGAAACCAGAAGAATGTCTCATTCTAATTTGGATTGTATCTTTATCCTTATCTTATCTTTTCTTAGGACCGATCCGCTCGCTATACGCTATAATTATTGCTATAACTGCTTTACTTTAACTTTAAGAAATAAATTTATTTTATATTAAGAAATAATTAGATTTTTTATAATCATAGTTTATAATTTTAAATTATCATTAATATATATATATATACATATTCATTAACATATATATATATATATATTAAATAAAAAATATAAATATAATGTATAAATATATAAATAAAATGTATAAAATGCATAAAAAAAAAATAGAATGTATAAATAATAATTAATGTAATTAATATGATAGAATGAAAATTCTACTAATTAGTCACATACTAATTAGTCATATATTTCTATTAGAAAAATATCTATTAGAAAAATAGAATTCTATTAATTCTATTTAGTCATATCTAGTTCTATATTATTAGTTATATTAGTTATAACTAATAATATAGATATAATGATATAGATATAACAATAGAACTATGAACTATAGTTCATATTAAATTAATAGCTAATAGCCCTAAGCTAAGATCCAGCAGTTTCCTGAATTCCTATACACTATTTCTATTTGTTATACTATTTCTATTTCTGTTATGTGAGCCCGCTTAGCTCAGAGGTTAGAGCATCGCATTTGTAATGCGATGGTCATCGGTTCGATTCCGATAGCCGGCTTTTTTTTCTCTATCGATTTTTCCATGATTGATAATCTCTCCTTTTCTCAAAATGTTGGATCACCGATCTATTATGTCGTGGTAACTTGTAACTATGAATAAAAAATGGATTGGAGCAATTAGATCTCTACAGAACAAATCATAAAACGGAGCCTCAACTTCCTATATATACATATACAAAAAATCCGGATATTAATAGAATTCATTTCATTCTACTTTGTAATACTTCAGTAAATTTAGCTTTGCTTTGTTTATCCTTTAGTTCAGTCTTAATTTAAGATTTATTCTGTAAAATGAAATTTCAATAAAATAAAAAAAAGGAGTCTTTATGTCTCGTTATCGAGGACCTCGTTTCAAAAAAATACGCCGTCTGGGAACTTTACCAGGACTAACTAGTAAAAGACCTAAATCCGGAAGTGATCTTAAAACCCAATTGCGTTCTGGGAAAAGATCGCAATATCGTATTCGTCTAGAAGAAAAACAGAAATTGCGTTTTCATTATGGTCTGACGGAGCGACAATTAGTTAGATATGTACATATCGCTGGAAAAGCCAAAGGGTCAACAGGTCAGGTTTTACTACAACTACTTGAGATGCGTTTGGATAACATCCTTTTTCGATTGGGTATGGCTTCGACCATTCCTAGAGCTAGGCAATTAGTTAACCATAGACATATTTTAGTTAATGGTCGTATAGTGGATATACCAAGTTATCGTTGCAAACCCCGAGATATTATTACTACGAAGGATAAACAAAGATCGAAAGCTCTGATTCAAAATTATATTGCTTCACCCCCCCCTGAGGAATTGCCAAAACATTTGACTATTGACTCATTCCAATATAAAGGATTAGTAAATCAAATAATAGATAGTAAATGGATCGGTTTGAAAATAAATGAGTTGTTAGTCGTAGAATATTATTCCCGCCAGACTTGAACCTAACGAAAATAACAAAGAAAGATTCAGAGAATTTTGCCCTCTTTTCGACGAAGTAAATGGATCTAAGGGCCTTGATCCGCATTTTTCTCATTCACGTATTACAAATAGATCAGCAGTAGTATTTTTTTTCTTTTTTGCTCTTTCCGATATTTGTATTTTACGTACCGCAGTAATGTAATTAGGAATAGAGAATTTCTGGAATAGAGAATTTCTATCAAATAAAAGTCTTATTGCTGGAATAATGGTATCAGTTGTTATTTGATTTGATACATTGTGGTCGGTCACGTTGGTGAATTAACAGAAACGGAAAGAGAGGGATTCGAACCCTCGGTAAACAAAAGCCTACATAGCAGTTCCAATGCTACGCCTTGAACCACTCGGCCATCTCTCCTACATAATCTTATTATTGACCAGAAACCGAGTGAATAGCGAGTCATTCATATTATTGCAGTACAGGTATGACCGATCAATGGTTCCATAGGAATAATTTCTTTTAAATTTCCTATTTCTCAACACCAACTTCTCTCATCAGCTACCCCATGGATCTATTACAAATTCATGAATCGTCCCATGGATTTTTATTTCCATTGTATGGCATGACGTATACACGTCATGTAAACAAAACGGATGGTTACTCTACTCTATTTTATCATGGAATAATTATTCTTTTTCCTCTTTGGATCATAACCAAATCAAAACTTCTAGAGTTATCAAAATCCGTAGTAAAAGAAAGTCCTTGGTTATTCAACTTAGATGAAATCTTAGATGAAATAGTAATAGTTCCGTTCATTGGTATACTACGAAATTGTAATGAAATCCAATCTGATTCAAATATTTCATATCTCTCCTTGTCGAAACAAAATGGGACAATTTGAGCGGAAGGTCCACATTTTTAGAATTAGTCTGTTTTATGTTATTTCGTATTGTACAATTCCTTTGTTTGTGGGATCATTTTCCCCGAAGGGTAATGAAAAGAATTCTAATTATAGATTATAGAAAGGATTGCTAATTATGCCTAGATCTCGGATAAATGTAAATTTTATTGATAAGACCTCTTCAATTGTAGCCAATATTCTATTACGAATAATTCCGACAACTTCAGGAGAAAAAA